TCTAAATGTTCTAATATTCGGATTATTATGAATCGAACATAACTGATCTCCGTCCCAAACGAAGTGCCTGACCGCCCGGCCCTAATCCGTAGAAATAAACAAGAGTACTTGGATTTGAACCAAGAACCTGAAGGTTGAAGCTTCGTATTTTGCCAATTAAACTATACTCTTTCAGAGAATATCCGATTCGAACGGATGCAGGTTTATCACCTAATAAAACTCAAACTTATCGCCTTAAACCACTCGGCCAATTCTCTACTTTATTAATACTATATAATACAATGTATTATATATATTTACTAATTCCTCCGCGAATTGAACGCAGAACTTATTATTATCAATAATATGCTTTACCGATTAAGCTAAGGAATCTATAAGGAATGCAGGACTTGAACCTACAACTTTTTGTGTGTAAAACAAATGCTCTACCATTGAACTAATTCCTCTATTATTTATTTATTTATTATAAACAAATAATTTATTTATTAATTATTTTCTTGTTTTATTGTTATTACAATTGCACCTACCATTGCTAATAATAATATTATACTTGATAAGAATAATCACATATTATATGATGTATATAATATATTTCCTATTGTTGATATATGACTTGTTTCTGTCATTGTACCATCTCAATTATTACTTGTTACAAACATTATATTACTTGTATCTATATTTTTTACGCTTGGTAATATATTATTATAGTTATAAGATCCTGAAAATCAATTATTTGTATTTATTGATAATGTATAAGGTAATAATTGGAATAAACTATAATTTCATAATATACCTATAAATAATGCTAAAGGTATACTATTTACATTATTACTTTGTAATTCACTTGTTCTTATATTAATAAGCATTAATATAAATAAGAATAAAATAGATACTGCTCCTATATATACTATTAAATAAGAAAAACCTATAAATGTTAATCCTGATAATATTAAATATACTGAAATTGAAGCAAATAATCCTATTAAAAATAATAAAGAACCTATAGGGTTTTTATTTACAATTACTGTAATACCAAATAATACTGCTATAACACTTAATATGTCTAAAAATTCTACAGTATAACCTGAAAAATAATATTCATTTATTGAAAAAATCATTGTTAATTTATTTTAAAAGATATAATATAATATTATAATATTAAATATACGGGTAGTCAGAATCGAACTGACACATTTCGGGTGGAAATCGAGGAGTCTACCATTAACCTATACCCGCTATCTCAATATAAGTATTATACTAAGATAATATATATATATATTATTAATAAAGATTAAGATCCTCAATAATACATTGATACATATAAGAATAATCAAACTACGTCAACAAAATGTCAGTATAATATACCTCCTTCATAACCTAAATGGTGATGATCTGTTAAGTGATATGATATAATTCTTCATAAACCTACTGCTAAGAATATTGTTCCTATTATAACATGTAATCCATGGAAACCTGTACCAAAGAAGAAACATGTACCGAATACACCGTCACTAATAGTGAATGATGATACTGAATATTCTATACCTTGGAATACAGTAAATATAGCTGCTAATAATACAGTAAATATTGTTCCGTATATAGCTCCTTTTCTTTCACCTTTAATTAAAGAATGGTGAGCATATGTTATAGTAGCACCACTACTTAATAATATAACTGTATTTAATAATGGTAATTCAAATGGGTTTATAGGTTCTATTCCCATAGGTGGTCATTGAGCTCCTAATTCTACTGTAGGTGTTAATGCACTGTGGAAGAATGCTCAGAATATAGCTGCAAAGAATAAAGCTTCAGATACTATAAATAATATAACACCTAAGTTTAATCCTTTTTGTACTGCTAATGTATGGTTACCTAAGTATGTACCTTCTGCTATAATATCTCTAAATCATAATGTCATAGATGTGATAACTGTAGCTAAAGCTATAAAAAATACTATATAACTATTATTAAATAAATGCATTGATAATGCACCATTTACAGTTAAAGTAAATAATGATATACTTGTATATAAAGGTCAAGGACTAGGTGATACTAAATGGAACGGATGGTCCTGAAAATGGCTTCTTGTTGAATTTGTCATTTTTTATTTAATTTCATTTTTCTAATTAAAGTTTATAATTACGTAATTATACGTATTGATATGAATATATTCATATTTCTAGTTGGCCTCTACAATGAATCGAACATTTATTATAATATTCAGAATATTATATACTCCCATTGAGTTATAGAGATTTTTTGATTTATTAATATATAATAATTTAGCCCCTAAAATGAATCGAACATTTATCATAATATTAACAGTATTATGCTCTACCGTTGAGCTATAGAGGCTTAGTTTATACATACGGAAAAAAGGTGAATCGAACACCTAGATGTAAAAACATAACACGTAGCAAGTGTCTTACCCTACCAATGGAAACTTTTCCTATTAACGACCTAGATCAGCATCGAACCGACATCTATTTCCGTGACAAGGAAATCCTTTACCAATTAAGTTACTAGATCTGTTAGGAGACGAGGGATTCGAACCCTCAAAACAATTCATGTACTAAATTTACAGTTTAGCCCTTCTTACCAATAAAGGAACCCTCCTTTAGAGTAATAATACTCTATTATCTATTGTTCAAGATTAATTAATCCCGCGCAACTTCCGCTACGCGAACCGTATTTCGACTTAACACTAATTAGAGCTATACATACGAAGAATTCTATAATAATATTTACAAAATCTAATTATTTTATTGTTTTACTATAAAAGAGCAAACTTATTGTATAAACTCCTTTCAGCATGCGACGAGTGGTTAGTACCAATCCGAGATATATTCACCGTGACATGGTGATTCACGATTACTAGTAATTACTTATTCATATAGTCGAATTTCAGACTACAATCCTTTTTATTTCCTATTTTGGAGATTTGCTAGAATTCACATTTTCGCATCTCTTTGTATAGGCTTATGTGGCACGTCTATAGCCCACAATATTAAGGCCATGATGACTTGTCTTACTCCCTTTTTTCTTCCCATATTCTTGGGTCAAATGCTTTATAGTAATAAATTTAAAAATAAAGCAAGGGATTGTGTTAATTCATGGAAACCACAGTTTCACAACATCAACTGCAGACAGCCGTGCAACTCCTGTAAAATATACAAATTGTGGTAAGGTTTTTCGTGGATTATCGAATTAAACAACATACTTCACTACTGGTGTCAGAAACGGTCTAGTGATTTCAGTTCCTGCGTTGCCACATTACTCTTGAGGTGAAATGCTTACACTTTCATTTATAGACTAAATTTTTATCTAACCTATGGCATTCATCATTGACTGCAAAGACTACTTGGGTATCTAATCCTGTTCGTGACCTATGCCTTCGTCCTTCAACGTCAGTTATTGCTTAGAAGGTTGCCTACGCCTTTTCTAAGTCCCTCCAGTATGACCAAATATAATCTCTACACTTAAGGTACTACCTTCTTCTATATAACTCTAGTCTTTTGTTCTAAAATAGACCGTTTGAGTACCCTTTAAACCTAATTAAGATGAATAACACTAGTCTCTTACGTATTACCGCGACTGCTGGCACGTAATTGGTCAAGACATAATATATATATCGTCATTATCGATATATAAACAAAGTTTCATTCAATACTAATTTAATCTTTTTATTTTATTTTATCTATTATAAAATAATAAAGACTTTACACTTCTCCAAGTTGCCAGTTCAGCCGTTAGGCCATTGACCAATATTCCTCACTGCTGTACTAACTTGCATTGGGCTTTTTTCAGACCCAATGTGGTCGATCAACCTTTCAGCTTCGACTACGAGAGTTAAGGCTAGTGAAGACATAACCTTCACTACTACCTATCCCGGAAATATTTATCATCCTCTTAGAGCGGGAATCATTAATCCCTTTACTATATAAAGAATTTATCTTTACTCTAAGGTCGGCATAAAATATTATTATACTCACCTGTACACCACTTTTTAATTATACGACTATAAATAGACTTAATTAAAACGTTCGATTAGCATGTGTCAAGCACTTGGACAGTGTTCAATCAGAGCCATCACCAAACTCAACTATATTACTATTTGTTCTAATTTTTTAAAGAAAAGAAATAAACTATATTATGTTTTTATTATAGATAATACTATAATAAATATGATATATATTACTTTTTAATTGAAAATATTTATTTCATTTTTTTTATTTAAACTTTTTTGTATTAATTTCTACTTAGAATATTTATATTTTATAATTATATTCAATATTATTATTATATAATTTTCCCTAATTACTTTATTTTTCTTTTACTTTAAAATATGATTAATATTATTAATAATATTAATGTAAATCTAATCCATCTTTAATATAAGCTGATGCTAATACTACAAACACTTGTGCTTGGATAAAGGCTATTACTAACTCTAATCCTGAGAACATTATGATAAATGTTAATGGTATTAAACCTATTATAAAGAAGATTATTCCTGAATTCATTATATTATATACAAATCCACTTAATATACTTAATAACATATGACCTGATGTTATATTAGCACCTAATCTTAATCCTAATGATACATTTTTAGCTAAATATGATATTAATTCAATTGTTACTAATAATGGTAATAATACTAATGGACATCCTGCTGGTACTAATAAACCAAAGAATTTTAATCCATGTTCTTTAAATCCTATTATTGTAGCTGCTAAAACTATTGTGAAACTTAAAGAGAATGTTAAAGCAAAGTGACCTGTTGATGCAAAGCTATAAGGAACCATTCCGATTAAATTATTTATTAAAATAAATACAAATAATGTATACATTAATGGGAAATAGATTTGACCTCTTCCAGGGTTTATTTGACTTGTTACAATATTGTGTATTGTAACATATAATGATTCTTGAGCGATTGATCAGTTATTACTTATTAATTTGTTATAATTAGTACTTAATATTGATAAGCTTAATATTAATATACATCCTATTGTTAAATATAGACCTATATTTGTTAATGATAAATGTAAGTTACCACCTAATATTTCTAAATTTAAGATATCTCTTATTTCAAATTGATCTAAGGGACTTCTTATTTCTGTGAATAATGTGTTTTGATTCAACATTAGTAGTTTATACTACTAATTATATACATGTCTTGAGATAAACTAATTATTATAACTTTTGTTATAAAATAATATTATATTTTATTAATAAACATACGTGATAAGAATAAACGAACTATTCTTGGTAAAATATATTTAGATGATACATATAATACTATTACAATGATTGCGAATGCAAATACTATTTCATTCATGTAGTAAAAAGGTGTTAATTGAGGCATTTTATTTTACTTTAATTGTTGAATTTTCATATAACATAAAAAATAATTATTGTATAATATATATATTTATTATACACTATATATTAAACTATTCATTGAATAATCTAATACATTTAATATAATAGAAGGATAAATTCCTAATACTATTGTAAAGGCTACTAATATAAATAATAAGATGAATTCTCTTTTATTTACATCATATACACTTTCTTCTAAGAATCTAGTGAATGAACCACCAAATGCTGTTCTATTAAACATATAGATTGTATATGCGGCTGAGAATACAATTGATGAACATGCAAATACTCCTAATACGGGTAATCTTTCAACTATTCCATATAATGACATAAATTCTCCTATAAAGTTTAATGTTAAAGGAGCTCCACAATTACCTAATGCTAATAAGAAGAATAATATTGCAAAGATAGGCATTAATTGAGCTACACCTCTATAGAAGAATATACTTCTTGTACCTGTTCTATCATATAATACACCTCCTGCACAAATAAATAATCCACTTGATACAAATCCGTGAGCTAATCCTAAGATTATACTTCCTTCTAATCCTTGGATTGTATTACTGAATACACCTATTAAATATACTGCAGCATGACATACAGAACTATAAGCAATTAATTCTTTAATATCTGTTGTTCTTAATGTACTAAAACTAGCATAAATTATTGTTATTACTGCTATTGTATAGACTACAAATGTATAGTCTAATGATGCTTTAGGTAATATAGGTAATATTAATCTAAAGATACCATATAAACTTAATTTTAATACTATACCAGCTAATACTATACTACCACCTAATGGACTTTCAACGTGAGCTTTTAATAATCAATTATTTAAGAAAATTGTAGGTGTTTTTACAGCAAAAGCTATAAATATACCAATGAATAAGAATACTTGTGTATTATATTCAAAATTTAATTTAAATAATGTATCAAAATCTGTACTACCCATAATTGATGATGTACTTAATATTGATAATAATAAGAATAATGATCCTCATAATGTATATAAGAATAAATAATAACTTGCATTTACTTTGTTATCTGATCCAAATATCCCTATTAATATGAATAAAGGAGGTAATATACTTTCGAAAAAGATATAGAATAACATAACATCTAAAGCCATAAATACAGCTAATAATAATGTTTCTAATAATAACATAATAATTAAATATGATTTAACATTTTCTTTTATTGAATCTCAATTAGATAATAAAGCTATAGGCATTATTATTGTTGTTAATAATACAAAATAGATAGATATACCATCTACTCCTAAATATATATCAAATAATTGAACATTATAATGTTCTTGTATAAATTGGAATTGATTAGTACTACTATTAAATAATATAAAGATTACTAATGAAAGAATTAAATTAATTATACTTGTTATTAATGCTATAGATTTAATAGATGTATTTTTATATGAATCTAAACTAGAAACTATAATTGTACCTATTAAAGGTATTGTTAATAATGAAGATAATAACATTGGATTAAAATAATGAATTTTGATATTATTTTGATATTATTATGAACATGGTTATATAGCCTTAATAGGCATTAACATAATAAATAAAGGTTAATTATAACTATAAACTATATAGCTTTATATAAGTTATTAGAATAAACTTATATTGATGAATGATATATTTAAAATATATAATAAAGAAGGTATAAATATAATGAAAGCAAATAATATGGGTAATAATACTGTTCAACAGAATGACATTAATTGATCAAAACGTATTCTTGGGAATGATGCTCTTACTCAAATAAATATAAATACCATCATTGAAGTTTTTATACCTAATATTAAACTAGATAATAATCCATTTAAAGATGAACCTGTTAATTGTTCTCTAAATTTAATATATGTAGTTGATTCTAATCAATCTATATCAAATAAATATGCATATATATTATTTATTATATCAAATAAATAAATTAAATGTATATCTATTAAATAACCACCTAAGAATAATATACTTGTAAATATACACATTAATACTATACTAGCATATTCAGCTAAGAAGAAGAATACGAAAATTACAGCAGCATGTTCTGTCATAAACCCACTAACTAATTCTGATTCTGCTTCAGCTAAATCAAATGGTGCTCTATTTGTTTCAGCTACAGATCCTATAAAGAATATGATTAATATACAAAATAAAGGTAAACCTAATCATACTATTTTTTGGAATTGTACATTAATATTTAAATTTAATGTATTATTTATGATGATGATTATTAATAATACTGAACTTAATACTAATTCATAACTTATTAATTGAGCTGTACTTCTTAATGAACCTAAGAAAGCATATTTACTATTAGCACTTCATCCTGCTAATAATATTCCATATGTAGCTAATGATGATACAGCTAACATAAATAATATTCCTAATTCCATATCACCTAAAGATAAACCAGGACCATAAGGTATTACAGCATAACCTAATAAAGCAAATATTAAAGTTACAATAGGACCTAAAAAGAATAACACTAAATTAGCTTGAGTAGGAGCTATATATTCTTTTAATATTAATTTTAAAGCATCAGCAAAAGCTTGTAATAAACCATAGTATCCTACTGCATTAGGACCTAATCTTCTTTGCATACTAGCCATTGTTTTTCTTTCGGCTACTGTAACATAAGCTACTACTAATAATGCTGGAAGCATTAAAATAATAGTTTCTATTATAGATAAAAGAGTTATATTCATTGTTTTTTTTTAATTTAATTACTATTAATAAATAATTATAAATAATGATTATATAGTTTTAATAATGTTATTTATTTATTAATGTAAATATAAGATATTAAATTAATTTATTTAAAACTTTAATTCTAAGTTTTTTTTATATAGGATGAAATAATCATTTTATAATAATAAAAATAAATAATAAATTAATTAATAATTTTACTATAAAAGAATAAGATAATAATAAAAATATATAATATATATTTCTATAATTTGAAAGTCTCATCCCAGAATCGAACTAGGATCATAATATTAGAAGTATTAAGCTCTGCCATTGAGCTAATGAGACTGGAAGTTTAACCCTTCCATGGTGTAGCCTCCGGCGTTACTTTAAAATTATGAAAAGAATGATTAGTAAAAGAACTCTTTTCTATAAGAAGAGTTTTAGTAACAAAACCGGGTTTATCACTTTGAGTAAATTGGGATCACCTTTCAATAATTTTATTTTCATAATTATCCTTATTAATTCCATTAATACGATCATTTATATAATAAACATTACCAACAGGATCTCTACCACTAGATACTACTAAAGTTACATAATCATCCTCTTTAAAATTTATAATACGAACCGTTGGTTTCCTTATAACCTTAATGTTATTTACAGATAATTCTCCATGTATTCAATTAGGTTTTGAAAATACAGGATTACCCTCAGTAATCCCTATATGTCTATGCCTATATTGATTTGCACGAAATTCTATCTCTTTTACTCATAAAGGTAAATCATTACGCGTGTCGAATTTCTTATCAAAGATTGATTTGGGAATAACTTCCTTCGAACTTTGACTCGGATTATTACTACTTTCAGCAATAGGAATGTTTGTAGAGTTACTACTCATTTCCCCAGCCTTAACTCTTTTAGAACTCCTTTCTTCAATCGACTCTTCTTCATTTAATAATGAAGATATAGCTATTCTTTTTGAAGAAGAAGGAGGAACTATATAGTTTATAGCGTAATAACCAAAAAAAAAATCATATATATATATAAATGAATCACGAATTGTTTCTATTATATTTATATCAAAAACATATTGTAATCCATAAAATATACTGTAATAAATAATACGTAAAAATATCATTCACATTATTATTTTACATAATTTTTTTATTGTACTTCTAAATCCTTGCTTTTGGATTTCTTTTATTTTTATTAAAAGCATATTATATAATACTTTTAATAATTTTAAAAGTTCAAACCCAATTTAGATTGTAAAGGTAAACTTACAAATGCATGAGGTTTAGGTGGACTTGATAATCCTCATTCTAAACTACTATATGATCTATTTAAGTTACTTTGTAAAATATCTGTATAGAATCCTGGTATTAATCAAGGATTTCTACTTGCAACTTTACCATCTATTAATTGTCTGTAAACAATATATAAGAATAATCAAGCAGCAACTACACTAATAATAGATCCAACACTACTAATTAAATTTCATCCTGCAAAAGCATCAGGATAATCTCCAATTCTTCTAGGCATACCTTGTAAACCTAAGAAGTGTTGTGGGAAGAATGTTACATTAACTCCAATAAATAATAATCAGAATTGGATTTTAGCTAAATGTAAGTCATAATTTAATCCAAGTATTTTAGGGATTCAATAGTATCATCCTGCAAACATAGCGAATACTGCACCCATACTTAATACATAATGGAAGTGAGCAACTACATAATAAGTATCATGGAATGCTATATCTAATGATGCATTAGCTAAAACAACTCCTGATAATCCTCCAATAGTAAACATAAATACGAATCCTAATGAGAATAACATTGATGGTGTCATTTTAATAGATCCTCCATAGCAAGTAGCTAATCAAGAGAATATTTTAATTCCTGTAGGAACTGCAATAATTAATGTAGCAGCTGTGAAATAAGCTCTTGTATCTACATCTAAACCTACTGTATACATATGATGACTTCAAACAATGAAACCTAATATACCAATAGACATCATAGCATAAACCATACCAATATAACCGAATATAGGTTTGTTAGAACTAGCTGAAATTGTTGTACTAATTATACCGAATCCAGGAACGATTAAGATATAAACTTCTGGATGCCCGAAGAATCAGAATAAGTGTTGGAATAATATAGGATCTCCACCACCTGCTACTTCAAAGAATGATGTATTAAAGTTTCTATCTGTTAATATCATAGTGATACCACCAGCTAATACAGGTAATGATAATAATAATAATATAGCTGTAATACCTACTGCTCATCCAAATAAAGTTAATTTATGTAATTTTATACCAGGTGTTCTCATATTAGCTATTGTAGTAATAAAGTTAATAGCACCTAATAAACTACTTACCCCTGATAAATGTAAAGCAAAGATAGCTAAATCTACACTTGGTCCACTATGACTTTGTAATCCTGATAATGGAGGATATAAAGTTCATCCTGTACCTACTCCACCTTCTATACAAGCTGAGAATATTAATAATAATAAACTTGGTGGTAATAATCAGAAACTAATATTATTTAATCTAGGGAATGCCATATCTGGACCTCCTACCATTAATGGCATTAAGAAGTTACCAAATCCTCCTATTAAAGCAGGCATAACCATGAAGAAAATCATTAATATAGCGTGAGCTGTAATTATACTGTTATATAATTGATTATTTGCTATAAATTGAACTCCAGGTCCACTTAATTCTAATCTTATTAATACAGAAAATGCTGTACCTAATAATCCTGAAAATAAGGCAAATATTAAATATAAAGTTCCAATATCTTTGGCATTAGTAGAATTAAATCATCTTTCTATACCCATTGACATTTGAGATCTTAAATTGTCCTTATTCAAAATAATTTATATAGAGATATTGTATAAATTAAGAAAATTTTTATTTTATTTACTCAAAAGTAAAATTTAATGCAATACTCTTAGAAATTTTTAATATAATATTTATATATAATTAATATATATATATATGCTTTATAAGCATTAAATGATTGATACTCTATAATTTTTATTATAGTAACTTATTATATAAATTTAATTTAAGATAATGGAGGAATCGAACCTCAAACTTTTAATTTGCAATTAAAGTGTAAACCTTTTACAATCATCATCTTTTTATTATAACAAATTTGCTATAATAAAACAATAAGTACTATTACTTCTAAATCTATTATTTACCTTTTTGTGATAAATCTATTAAAGTATTTTCTAATACACTAACAGCTGGCATTATTACTAAATAATAAGCAAAGTATAAAGCTGTACTTATTTGTCCAAATTCTATAAATGGACTTTCAACATGTTTAGCACCTAATTGTAATAATAATAAGAAATTAGTTACAAATAAGTAGAATGCTATTTTACTTAAAGGTCTAAATTGTAAACCTTTAGTTATACCTAAATCTGTTTTAGGTAATACCATTAAAATTACTAATGATGCGAACATAGCTATTACACCTAATAATTTATTAGGTATAGATCTTAATATAGCATAGAATGGTAATAAATATCATTCAGGTACGATAGCAGCCGGTGTTTGCATTGGGTTAGCCATTATATAATTTTCACTGTCTCCTAATACATTAGGCATGAAGAATACAAATATACTTAATCCAAACATAAATAAGAAGATTGTTATTAAATCTTTAAATAAGTAATATGGTGCAAATGGTATTCTGTCATAGTATGCTGGTGTACCTAATGGGTTACTTGCTCCAGCTGTTTCATGAACAGCTATTAAATGCATAATAACTAAAGCAGCTAATACAAATGGTAATACAAAATGTAATGCAAAGAATCTGTTTAAAGTTGCATTATTAACAGAGAAACCTCCTCAAATGAACTCAACAATATCTTGTCCTATTCATGGAATAGCACTTATTAAATTTGTAATAACAGTAGCACCTCATAAAGACATTTGTCCATATGGTAATACATATCCTAAGAATCCTATACCCATCATTAATATAAGTATAACTACACCAATGATTCAAGCTAATGTTCTTGGTGATCTGTATGATCCATAGTAGAATCCTCTTCCGATATGTAAGTATACTAAGAAGAAGAAAGCTGATGCTGTATTACTATGTAAGTAACGGATTAATCATCCATTATTTACATCACGCATGATGTGTTCTACAGAATTAAATGCTTCAGCTACACTAGGGTTATAGTGCATAGCTAAAGTTACTCCTGTAATTATTTGTATACCTAAACATAAACCTAATAATGAACCGAAGTTTCATAAATAATTTATATTAGTTGGTTGTGAATGATCAATTATATAAGCATTAAGTAATTTTAATAAAGGATGACTTTTTAATATTCTCATTAACTTTTGAATAAATAATTTGACTTACAGTTTCTTTTAAGCTTATAGCTGCACTGTATAATTTATTTTTTATATTACTGTAATAAATACAATGAATTAATATAACAATTTATATTAATTTTTTATGTAATATTTAGTTCCTAATAAAACTAAAATACTTGATAATGTTATAATGTTAATTATATCATTAAATATAGATACAAAAGTAAATATAGATATATAGAAACAAATAGCTAATAAGATATATAATGCATAATCTGTTACTATACCTGTATGTAAACTAGATATTGTTTTACTTACTTTTTGTAATGATAATCCTATACCATAAGGACCTACTCATTCTATACTTCCTTTATCTAATATTTTTGTAGTTTGACCTCCAATATCTAATACAGTATTTACTATATATTTATTATAGAAGAATTCTATTAAGAAACGTTGGTTAAAGAAACCAAATATATAATATCCAATATTAGATAATTTAAAGTTTGTTACACTGTTAGGCATAAATTCAGGATAAATTATTGCTAATACTGAAAATGATATTGTAAATATAAATGGTAATAATTTAAAGATAGTAGGTACAGCGAATTCTGTATCTATTAATATTTCATGCATAGGATGTATGAATATACTATTATCAATAAAGAAACCTGACCCTAAACCTATAAATATATCTTTAGTTAAGTAACCAAAATATATAGAGAATATAGCTAATATAACTAAAGGTAAACTTAAGAATATATCTCCTTCATGTGCATTTTTATAATATTGTATAGGTCCATTAGGATTAGCTATAAATGTTAAGTAAATAACTTTTACTGAATATAATGTTGTAAATATAGCACCAATAGTAGCTATAAAGTAAACACTAATACTACTGAAATGATATTGACCGAATGCAGATTCTAATATAAAATCTTTACTATAGAATCCTGTCATGAATGGGAAAGCTACTAAACTAAGACTAGCTATTAATATAACTGTATAAGTTAAAGGTAAGAATGATATTAATCCACCATATCTTCTTAAATCTTGATTATCAGCTACAGCGTGAATTACAGCACCTGCACCTAAGAATAATAATCCTTTATAGAAGGCATGATTTACTAAATGGAATATAGCTATGTTATATGAAGATAAACCAATAGCAATAACCATCATTCCTAATTGACTCATTGTAGAATAAGCAATAATTTTTTTAATATCTTGTTGGAATAAACCAATTAATGAACTAAATACTGTAGTTACAGCACCTAATCATAAACATATTAATAATACTGTTGAACTATATTCTATTAATGGTGATGAACGTATTAATAAATAAACTCCAGCTGTAACCATTGTAGCTGCATGAATTAATGCAGAAACAGGTGTAGGACCTTCCATCGCCATAGGTAATCATATATGAAGACCTACTTGTGAACTTTTAGCCATTGCACCTATTAATAAGCATATACCTATAATAGTTATTATATTTTCATTAATATATGGTGCTAATGAAAATACTATACTATAATCTAAATTACCTAAAGATCATAATATTACAAACATTCCTATTGTTAAGAAAGCATCACCTACTCTATTTGTTAAGAATGCTGATAAAGAACTTTGATTAGCTGCGATTCTAGTAAATCAGAAACTAACTAATAAATAAGAACAAACACCAACACCTTCTCATCCTACAAACATTAATAAATAATTATTACCTGTTACTAAGATAATCATCATAAAAGTAAATAAACTTAAATAACTAAAGAATCTTTGGCTATGGGGATCATGACTCATATAACCTATAGAATAAAAGTGTACTAATGAACTTATTATTAATACAGGTATTAACATTGATACTGTTAAACTGTCAAATTGAAAATTTCATGCTATATTAAATGATTCACTATCTAATCATTTAAATAAATTAATTGAAACAGGATTATTGTTAAATCCTACTTCAAAGAATCCAATTATAGCAAATGTTGTAGTCATAAATATCGTAATACAACTTATTATACGACTACCTGTTATACCGATTTTTCTACCAAAAAAACCAGATGCTATTGAACCTAATAATGGTAAGATAATTATACTTAAATACATTATTTATATTCTATTGCTATACTTCCTCTAAGTCTATAAAAGGCTACTAAAATAGCCAAACCTATAGCAGATTCTGCCCCAGCAATAACTATAATATATATAGCATATGTTTGTCCTATAATATCGTCAAGATTTATAGAACTTATCAAAATTAAGAATGTAATAGATACTAACATTATCTCGATAGATATTAGCATTAATATTATATTTTTTCTATTAAATACAAATCCTAAAATTCCTATTAAAAAAAGTACTAAAGTTAAACTCATTTTTTTATTAATTAATATTTTTATAAATTTATCCTAAGAATATAATAGATTCGAACTATTATTAAAACATCCGTAGTGTTTGGTTTTACCATTAAACTAATATCCTTTTTATTAATTCTATTAATTTTTAAAATTATTTCGAATTAATAAGTTGATTTTTATATATTTCTGATCCTGAATAAGATTTAGAAGCTATAAGAAGTAAATCTCTAACCATTTCACGAGTAAATATATTAGGTTTTACAATTGCTGATCTTGCTTTTGCTTTCACTGTATCTACAATATAATAATTTCCAGTATCGATTTTATCTACCAGAATATACTTGGGTGCTGTTAAGATTAAATCTCTATAATATTCCATATTAAGTCTATTAATACGCAGAGAACTAAACTTTTCTTCAGCGAAACAATTATAAGTAATCTCACTTAAATTATGTTCATCCATTATACGATTTAAATCTTTTAATTTTTTTAATAAGTTAACTCTTTCTAATACTTGACTTGATTTTTCCTGTCCTGCAAATATCAGGTTATTAGGCAATTCACCTAATATACCCTCTAATGGGTATATACGAATGTTCGTTTGCCCACGAATAGTACCTGATCGAGTGATATGGTCTGACACTAATTGTCTTCCTCCACGATCCATTGCATAATCGTAAAAATCAAAACGTTTCTTATAAGAATCTTTAACTGCATTTCAATAAATTATAGATTCTTTGAATAATGCAGGATGATCTTTAGGTACTTCAATTGTAGGTTTGAATGTATCTACGAATGACTTCGCTGTACATTCAAATACATTAACTATTTCATTAAGAGGATAATCACACGATAATAAATTATTTATTTGATGAAGTTGAATTTTATGAAGATAGTTTAAACTATATTCTCTTCATTCATCTTTTTTAGGCATAAATAAATCCTTATATATAATTTTATCATGTATAAATTGAATATTTTTTGCAAAACCTGTTTGTAGATAATTCTCCATACCCATTCTAGATGTATTACTAGGGATATTTGGATCTAATCTAGCTACAACATGAGCAGTTTTACCTTTTTGAATAGTAAAAAGGTAATCTCTGTTTGATGGTTCACGCTCTCATAATAAATTATCTATTATATCCTCTTTAGAACTATTTTCATACATTTGAATGTACTGATGACCATCAGAATAATTATGTCCTCAAAAATCAAATCATGTATTAAGAACCGGAATTTGTTTTTTTAATTCCGTTTCAATTATATCTTGCTCAGTCAATAATCCTAAATCACTTTCCCCTAAATTATAATAATACCTTAAGTATCCACGATTATTAAATCATAACGTGTCATTAGAACTAGTTACAGGAAACATATGACACCCTCCTCTACCGAATGGCATTGGATCGACACCGTTCATTATTATAATACGTAGATAGAATATTATTTTTGAATATTCTGAAAGCTCACCCGTCAATATATAATATAACATAAATACTGCTATTCAAATAAAATAAAGACTATATTCTATATGTATTCCTATACCTACATACAGTAGACCGAAATATAATATTATTGTACCATAAAATAAACATTTACAAATTAAAGGTAAATTTGTATATATTATTACAATTAAATCTAATAAATCAGGATTTAATTTAATTATGCCAATAATTGGGATAATCAGAGGTGTAATTAATAATACTTGTATTAATCGAGTAGATCAATTAGTATTAATTACACTATTATAAATTCGAAGTATTATCATATAAATATCACTATGTATATCTTTTAACGTAGAAATTTTATACCATAAGGCTAGTCGAATATTTAATATATTATCACTGTTTATTCTAGGATATGCTAATAGCATAAATAATAAAATAAGCAATAATGCACTTATTCTACCTAATAATGAACTATATTGTTCAATAAAAGGAATTATTACTGAATTACTAATTTTTACAGTTTCTTCACAAAGATTTTCGAAGAAAGGAGTAATAATAGTTTTCAGAGTACTAATCGTAGTACTAATAGTTTTTATTAAATCCTCAATAAAACTAAAAATTTTGTTTTTTATTGTCATCATCATTATCATATCTTTAAGCATTATATAATCAATTTAAGAAACTTGGTAAGTCTGTAGATTGGAATACTAAAGGCATAGAACTATGTAATATACCACATATTTCAGAACATTGTCCATAAAATACACCTGTTCTATTAACAAAGATAGAAAATTGATTTAATCTACCTGGATAGGCATCACATTTTATACCTAAAGCTGGACAAGCTAATGAATGTATAACATCACCACTTGTAGCAACTATTCTTGTATGAGTTAATTCAGGTAACATAACTCTGTTATCTACCTCTAACATTCTTAATCCACCATCTTCTAAGTCTGATTCAGGTACAATATAAGAATCGAATTCGATAAATTCACCGTCTTCGTTAATAAAGTCAGGATATTGATAACTTCAATATCATTGATGTCCTTCAGCTATAATAGTTAATGAAGGATCATTAACTTCATCCATTAAATATAATAATTTAAATGAAGGGAAAGCAATTAATATTAAAACTAATGCAGGTGAAATAGTTCATATTAATTCTATTAATGTACCATGATTTAAATATTTATGTGATATAGGTGAATTTTTAATAGCAAAATTTTTCACTATTGAAAATAATACTCATCCTACAGCAAATAATATTAAAACTAAATAATACATAATATTATCATGTAATTCTATTAATCCTTCCATTTGTGGAGTAGCACTATCTTGGAAATATATACCTCATGCTTCAGGAGCATCAAAGCTTATAATCGAATTGAATATAGCAGCCATAATCTTCCAAATATCCATATCTGATTTAGAAATTAAAAATAACCCACCCACCATCCCTGATAGTTAATAAACTAACGCAATTATGTTAATTAATAAAATTAAGCAACATATAATAATAATAATGCCATCATTAATGCAAATAAGGCTGTAGCTTCTGAGAAAGCAAATCCTAAGATTGAATATGAGAATAATTGATTTTTTAATGAAGGGTTTCTAGCAACACCTAATATTAAGCAACCGAAAACTACTCCGATTCCTACTCCTGCTCCTGCTAATCCTACAGTAGCTAATCCTGCTCCTATTATTTTTGAAGATTGTAACATATTTATATTTATATAATAATAAAATAATCATAATTTATTTATTAGCTTTATAAGCTCATTATTTTAGAATAAAAATTTCATAAAATATATAGTATAAAGTTATTATATAAAACTTATTTATAATATATAGATATATTATTAAGAAAGTTAACCTTAATTTATTTATTTATTTTCAAAGAATGTATTAATAAAATTCTTAGTTGATTGTACATTAAAATAATTATATGATTGTCTACTATCTATTTTTAAGGCACCTTTACCTAATTCAAATACAAAACCGGCTGTGATTATACCTATAAATAATAATACAATAATTAAACCATATATACCATTTTCATAACTACTTAATCCATAAGGATATATTACTAATATTTCTAAATCTAATAATAAATAAACCAATGCAAAAATAAAGAATTTTACACCGAATTGTGTTCTATTTTGACCTAAGAAACTATGAAATCCACATTCAAATATACTATATTTTTCTTGATAAGGATTATGAGGTGCTAATATAAAATTTAAAGCTAAAAATAATATAGCTATTATACATACAAAAATAAAAAGAAATGTTGTACCACTCATTAACTATTGAATATTAATTGTACCAATATGGTACTCATGCTAAGTCATTCTTTGTTCATAAATAAGAACAATAATATAGTTAAAGTAAGGATAGATATAACAAAAGATATAGGACTAGATAGAACTATATTTTTATAATTATATTCTACACTTTTTATATTAGTATTATTATTAGAAATATTACCTTTTAATGTAAAGTTTTCTAATAAAGTATTTACTTTATAATCTGATTTACTAAAGAACATTTCTTTAATAATAGTTAAATAATATATTCCTCCTATAACACTAGTTAATATAGCAACTAAAGTTATAAAATATAAACCTTTATCTAAAGCAGCACTTAATACCATCTGTTTACCAAAGAATCCTACTAAAGGAGGTATTCCTGCAAATGAGAAGATAGTAATAGTTAAACTTAAAGCTAAAACAGGGTTTATAAAGAAATAACCTTTTAATTGTGTTATTAATTGGATAGGTGAATTTGTTTTATCTAATAATTCTTCATGTTCTTTATTATCACTAGTATAGCAATATAATGAATATCCTATAGCTAATAATATAATAAATGCATTTAAATTACTAATTATATATTGAGTTAAATAGAATATAAGTGCTTGTGTAGACTCAATACTAGAGATACTTAAAGCTAATAACATAAATCCAACATGTGAAATTGTACTATAAGCTAATAATCTTTTTATTCTAAATTGAGTTAAACCTACAACAGTACCTACAACTAAAGAGAATAATGAACTAATTAATAATATAAATGTTCAGTTATTCATAGTAATATCAGCATTAGTATAATATACTAATTGTAATAATAATATAAATATAGATACTTTAGCTATTAATGCTACAAAAGTAGTAACAATAGTAGGTATAGCATCATAAACATCTGGTGATCAGAAGTGAAATGGTGCTGCACTTATTTTAAATAAGAAACCAACAGTAAATATAACTAAAGATAAACTAATATAATTAGGTGAATATCATAAATCATTAGTAGTAGAATTATGTATATCACTAATACTTGTAATAATGTATAAACTATCTAAACTAGTACTACCACTATTAGCATATAATAATCCAGTACCTAATAATATGAAACAAGAACTTAATCCTCCTAATAAGAAATAAATTAATCCCCCAGTAGTAGATAATTCTGAGTTTCTATAAATAGTACTTAGAATATATAAACCATAACTTTGTAATTCAATAGATAAGAATATAGTAATTAAATCATTACTAGACATTAAAAATATAGCACCACTAACAATAAATAATAAAATTAAAGGATATTCTATAATTTTTAAATGTTCTCCCATTTTATTAATAATTTTAGTATTATAATATATAAATTTATTAAATAAAAGATCTTTCACTGAAGAATATTCAGATACTCAAACTTTTCTAGGGTAAAAACTAGTTAAAGTTAAAATAAAAATAGTAACAATAAAAACAAAAATATGAAATATTTGTGTAAGATTGTTAATTAATAATAAACCTCCATGTAGTCCTATTCCTTTAGTTACTACAGTTAAAGAAGTATAATCATGTACTATACAATATAGTAAAATAAGTATGGCTATTCTATTATATAGAATAGATACATCACGTCTTAAATTTACGGCATTCGAAAGTAAAAGAGATAAAATAGAAATAATTATCATAATACTTAGCCGGAGAAGAGAATCGAACTCTTATTACCAATGTATGAGATCGGTGTTCTAACCGTTGAACTACTCAGGCTTTACTAAAGGGTGGAAACCCTGGTTCGAACAGGGAACTTGCTATGCCACAAATAGCTGCTCTACCGATTGAACTATGACCACCTTCTTATCTCGAGGTGATTCGAACACCCACTATTGAATACCAAAAATTCATGATTTACCTATTAATCTACGAGATATGGTATAAATAATAGGAGTCGAACCTATACGAATATAAATTCAATGGCTCCTAAAACCACCCCGTCTACCAATTCCGGCATATTTATATACATAGTAGGATTTGTAGGAATCGAACCTACATTTTGATGATTAAAAGTCATATGCATTCACCGTTATACTAAAATCCCTATATTGCTCGTGATAAGATTCGAACTTACAACCTAAATAGCTTCAATATTTCGCTCAACCAATTGAGCTTCACAAGCTTGGAGAAACTAGGAATCGAACCTAGGCTTTTAACGTGCAAAGTTAACATTCTACCAATTGAATTATATCCCCTACTATCCAAGAAAGGACTTGAACCTTCAAGACCGAAGTCTACAAAGCTTAAGTTTGTTGTGTTTACCAATTTCACCACTTGGACATCTAGGGCTAAAGTGAGTTGAACACTTATAAGTACTGTTATGAGCAGTATGCTTTACCGATTAAGCTATAGCCCCTAAAATATATAATTCTACTATATATTCTAAATTTTACGCGGACAAAGGAATTGCACCAATATTTTTCGATCATGAGCCGAACGTGTTTCTATTACACTAACCCGCTGTAGACTAGACAGGGATCGAACCTGCGATGGTAGCATTGAAAGAGCTATGTCTTACCACTTGACTACTAATCCTTCTAAGCCCAATGCAAGTACCGCCCTTGCTTCTATTGATTACAAAACAATTGCATTACTTTTATGCTAATCAGGCTATTAATAAAAATGATATATATATCCATAGTAACTTATAAAATTAGTACTTTCATCTTACAAATCTCTAGATTCTTACAAAGAAAGCCTATTGTGTATTATTCTAATACATATATTTAAGAAATATCTTAAGATAAGCTTCGTGCCTATATGCTTTCAGCACTTATCCTTAACCAACTTAGCTTCCCTGCCGTGCCTATATAATATATTATCCTAGTGAACGATACATCCTTTGTATATAAATATACACCTATATAGTCAATTAATACTAAAATACTCCCTCGCATAATAATTATTATTACAACATTCATATCTCTCGATACTTATAATATTAATACCATTAATTGATACCTATATAGTTAATAACAGGGCATATAAACAACAGGTAAACCATAGGTTAGTAACTATAATTTAAAAAAATCATTCTTGTTCCTTTCGTACAAAAGTTCGTTCTTATTTTATTCTAATTCCCTCTAGAAGATAGAAACCATACTGTCTCACGACGTATTTAACCCAGCTCATGTAACTTTTTAATCGACGAACAGTCGCACCCTACATAGTTTCTGCATCCATGAGGATAAGTTAAGCCGACATCGAGGTGCCAAACCGCGCACTCATTTTGTACACTCTTGCGCAAATTAGCCTGTTCTATTTGTTATCATAAATAATAATTTCCAATTTTTTCAAATTGGTTCAGACTATGTCTTCATTTTATATGTATATATATTGATGAGCTAAGCTCAAATTATTTACCTGATACTCAACCTCTTATAGCAAATGAACCTACACGACGTGTACTATTAGCTATAGAATATGATATATTAGGATTTACATTTCCTCTAAATAAAGTTGAATTTAAAGATGTTTTTTGTAATCCACCTCTTCATTTTCTATAATGAACAGCTCTATCGGCTCTATAACGTTTAGTTAATCTACCATTAGTTTCTATTCTTATACCTTCAATGTTTTTATATTGAATTGAATTAAACACTTCTTTATGTATATTCTTAACAGTATTTACACTATTAATTTTACTAATAAATTTATCTAAATCTTGATTATTATTAACATAAGATAAAATTTTACCATCTTTATATTTATTTAATATAAATTCATTACTTATATTAGTATTTTCTTTAAAATATGGAAAATTCACTCTACCTAATATACTTAATATATTTTTTTTATAGTTAAATGATTTTCTTTTTTGGAATTTTAAAGTTAAAGCTTCAGTAAATATATCACTATTAAATACTATTGATTTTATATTTATTATATTATATTCAACTTTTTTATCTAGAATTTTATTTAATAATAAACTTAATTTATTTAATAAAGTTAATTTATTAAATTTTAATTGATTTAATGAATATAATAATTCATATTTTCTTAAGAATATTAAATGTCTTTTAATAAAACTTTTAATTATTCTACTTCATACTTTTTTTAAGTATAAATTTTTTAATGTTAAAAATGTACTTAGATATTTTAATTTATGTTGTATAAATTTATTTTTATTTCTTAATAAGAAATAACTTGTATTTTTATTATTATTAAATAAAATATCATATATATTCATTATATTATTTTTATATAAAAATAAATAACGTTCCATTAAAAATCTTTGTATTTTTTTATTTGTTTTAATATATTTTTTAAATAAGTAATTTTTTTCTCTATTTAATGTAAATAAAGTAATAATTGCTTTATTATTTGTATATTTTATGTCTGGATTACTCACATATATTTTTCTTAGAAGATTACGTCTTCTTTTCATTGTAATATATTTACCAGGACGTATAAATTTTTTATTTTGATTATTTTTCTTTGTAGAAAAATATAAGTTAAAATAACTTTGTATTATCTTATTAATATTAAGATGATGACTCGGTATATTTTTTATAGTATTTTTATTATAAGAATAAATTGTATCTTTTCATTCTTTAGAGAATGAAGGTAAATACTTTGTTTTTCTTATATCAGCTATTTTATTATTTAAAGTAATTTTTTGAGGTACTTTAGATAATATAATATTTTTTAATATTGTATTTTTTTTCATAATAATTTTCTTTCTTTTTTTATAATAATTCAATATATAACAATAAAATGTTGGGTAGTAATAAAGGATTATTGAATGGTAGTTTATTTTAAACTATGCATAACACTCACCAAATAGTCGTTGAACGTTTTTATCTTACATTATGCTAAGATAAACTTCGCTTCAAGTTTACTGTATTTTAGTAATTCTTGAAATTTACCCAATTTATAATAATTCTTTTAGTTTTAATTTACAAACTAAAAGATTATGGGACAAACATCCCTAGCGTAGCTTTTCCAATAATCCAAGATCTTTCCTTATTGCATCTTGTGATCCTATGCCCTGCTTACGCAACTGTAAGATTTGTCGATAATCAAACAGTAAGGCAAGATTAAGCCGTTGAGCTTTTTAGATATTGAAAACATAATTATTAGAATAACTAATAACTATAAAATCTTAGTAGAAACCTACATAAAATTTTAAATTATCTCTAATTTCAGTATAGTCAAAATCTTACCTAAATTTTCAATATAAATATAATCATATAGCAAGCTATACCTTACAGTTATACCAAAGTGAATACGATTTATATAAAAATAGCAAACAAAATAAAAATAATTATTAGACACACCTGTTTACTCTTTACAGGGTCTGTGCCCCACATAAACTGTCCCCTAGTCATAGTTCCTCTCCAAGGGTACTTATATAAGCTGAACTAGGATGATATACCCGTAAGTATATCAATTCATTCAAACGAAGAAATAAAATAAAGGTTTCTCATAGATATTTAATCAATTCCCTTTTAGTCTGAAAATTGTTCTTCGTAATCTATAATTAGTGACAGTAAAGCTGCATAGGGTCTTCTCGTCTAACTAGAGGTAAGCTGTATCTGCACAGCTATTCCAATTTCACTGAGTCAATCATAGAGACAGCTGTTGTATCGTTACACCATTCATGCAAGACCGCATTTAACGGCCAAGGCATTTCGCTACCTTAGGACCCTCACGTTAAGGCCGCCTTTAACCGGGGCTTCCGTCGACATCAAATAGTAATATATCCAATTATCTCTGTTAGCCAGCCGGCACCGGGCAGATATCACACTTTATACATAGATTTTTAATCTTAAGCAAAGTGCTGTGTTTTAATTAAACAGTCGTACAACATTATTTTATGTTTCTTCCTCTTTACCTGATATTAATCAAGAATAATGAGCCCTACTTATCCCGAAGTTACGATAGTCAATTTGCCGAGTTCCTTTATGATTGTTATCTCACTTACGCCTTCGTATACTCTACTAGCTTACCATGGTCGGATTCTAGGTACGGTTAATATATTATAATTTTTCCTGTACATTTCTCACTAGATAAATGTCGTTTTTATAATAAAGATTTTCTCATCGCTTAAGTCTTTAGACTCCAAGCTTAGAGGCCGTTACTTAATGTTATCCATAAGCTTTAGGCGGATAGCTAGATCTTTTGATCTACTATTCTTTTCGTTACTCATGTCACCATTCTCACTTGAATTAACATAATAAATTTACAAACTTATTATTTAGCCTAATTCAACGTTCTGCTACCCCATAAATATTATCTATTGAATAATTATCTATGGACAAGGTTTCGGTATATTGTTTAGATCCGTTATATTTTCGATGCTTTTATAACTTAACAAGCGCTCTGTTACGAGGTCATAAAATTGTGGCTGCTTCTAAGCCTATCTCCTTGTCGACTTTAATAAAAACCTTCTTACTTTCACTTAACTAATAATTTAGGAACCTTAACTCTTGTTCTGGGCTGTTTCCCTTTTGACATACAACCTTATCATTCTATGTCTGATCATTCAAGATATATCTTTGCCATTCCGAGTCTACATACTCACTGATAAAATCTTCACGATTCCCCAATTTGCGCAATAAAATATTGCCTGAGATTAAATTCTGTACCTGCTAAGATATTTACTTAAATTGCCTACTGTTATAGGTTTCGCAGAAAACCAGCTATCCTAGTCAGTATTGTCTTTCACTATACCTACCACGATTCTTCGGAGATTTTTGCTACAATCACCCGTTCGGACCTTTATAATCCTGATCATGGTAAAATCACCAGGCTTCGGGTCTAACTTTAGACACTTATCGTTATTTTAACGTTTGGTTTAACTACGAAATTTTCTCGCATCTAATGTTAACTTGGTGACCCATTATGCAAAAGGTACGTTCTTTAGCTTTTACTAAGTCTATTCGAACTGCTTATAAAATTACTATTTACTTATCTACCTCACGGCTTCTTACTATCGCTTATGTATCATATTTAGTCTTTGAGGAAGGTTCCCCATTCAAACAGTTTATAAACCATTTTACTTAATAGACTTATCTACTTTCGCTCACGCTATTTATAGAATCTCTTTTGATTTCTTTTCCTAAAGTTACTGAGATATTTCACTTCACTTTGTTTAATATTAAATTTCTTCTAGAGTTTATTAATTAGAAATATTTTATATTCCTTTATATAATTAAATCTCCTTAATACATAGCTGTAATTACATAATAATTCCTTTATATACTTATATTGCTAACTTATTACAGTCAACAAATAAGTATAATTTATATATCTTATTTTTATTATTTTTCATTATAATTAATTCTATTGAATTTATT